GGATTCCATTGCTGTCATTTTATATGTATATGGTTACAATTATCTTCGTTCCCAATGTGCCTATGATGTAGCACCGGGCGGGCTATTAGCTAGTGTATATCATCTTACGAGAATAGAGTATGGTATAGATCAACCAGAAGAAGTATGTATAAAAGTATTTGCTCCAAGGAGGAATCCTAGAATTCCGTCTGTTTTCTGGGTTTGGAAAAGTGCGGATTTTCAAGAAAGAGAATCTTATGATATGTTGGGAATCTCTTATGATAATCATCCACGTCTGAAACGTATCTTAATGCCGAAAAGTTGGATAGGGTGGCCCTTACGTAAGGATTATATTGCCCCCAATTTTTATGAAATACAAGATGCTTATTGAATAATAAGAAACCAATCTTCAATGGTATAACTCCAGATAGTAAAAGAATATTTGTTTGTTCTCTTATAGATCCAGAGAGTTATTGAAATTTCATTTATATTATTATGGCTATATAGACTAAAAAAAGACAATTAGAGGATTCGTTGGATTCTCAATTTGGAAGATATTTATTTCCTACGAGTCGAGCTAATGCTAATAGGATAAACTAAACCAGTTCGGTGTCATAAACTTTGTACCGCGCACATAGCTTAGATGAGCTATAGAAAGTAACTTAAAAGGAAAGAAATGCAGAAATAGAATATGATATGAAAGAAAAAAAAAGAAATACAAAGGGGATCGGAGTCTGTTTCTACTCCATCTGAAAGAAATCTTGAATATTCCCACCCTTCAACCCCACTATACTTTATAAGTCTTTTAACCAACTGATTGAACTTTTCGAATCTCTATGACGTATTAACATTCTTTTTGACCGAGAGGAGACACACTCTGAACAAATAAAAAAAAAGAGAATCGAATTTTGTTATTTTCCATATTTTACACTTTAGAATATATATTCTTTACTCATTCATATTAGAATATATATTTTTTACTCATATAAAAGGACGGGACTCTATATCCAGACACCTAGATAAATATGTATACTCTATAATGAATATACATATAATAAATATATATTATATGTTGGTCTATAGCAATTAATTTAATTAAGTTTAAGTTGTAAATATAGATATAGATACTCATAAACAAATTAATCATGTGCCGAGAACCAGATTTGAACTGGTGACACGAGGATTTTCAGTCCTCTGCTCTACCAGCTGAGCTATCCCGACCATTTCCGAACCATTTCCGATACACCATCTTCGTCATTTTACTAAACGACTTAGGTCTATGTCAATTTAAAAACGAGGATTTCGTACGTTTCTAATGTATGTGTATCATATCTATCACAACACTTGTGAAAAGCAAAAAAGTCAACCCAGATACATTTGTGAAAGAATCAAATGAACGAAAAAGATAAAGAATTTTTTTCTAAGATATATAAAGTCCCACGGATCTTTTTGGGGATAGAGGGACTTGAACCCTCACGATTTCTAAAGTCGACGGATTTTCCTCTTACTATAAATTTCCTTATTGTCGATATTGACATGTAGAATGGGACTCTATCTTTATTCTCGTCCGATTAATCAGTTATCTATCAGACTATGGAGTACGTTATTTATTTGATCAATTGATTTGATCAATTAATATTCGATCCTTTCTTCAACTTAGAATTGATTCAGAACTACTTTACTTTATTTATAAAAAAATGAAAAAAAAAAAGATACAGGAAAAATATAGATACAGGTTTGGGTCGCTTGTCATTAATTATTTGTATTTGAGATAGTATTTCAGTACGTGGATCTATGTATATTAGTGTTATCTTTTATTTTATCACTTTATCTTTTCTGGAGTTTTAATAGAAGGATTCCTTTATGCAACGCAATCAACTCCATTTGTTAGAACAGCTTCCGTTGAGTCTCTGCACCTATCCTTTATTTATTCTGATTCTGTCTTTATGAACCTTTGTTGTTTTTTTGTTTTCGAAAAACAGGATTTGGCTCAGGATTGCCCATTTTTTATTCCAGGGTTTCTCTGAATTTGAAAGTTATCACTTAGTAAGTTTCCATACCAAGGCTCAATCCAATTAAGTCCGTAGCGTCTACCAATTTCGCCATATCCCCCCCTCTTTATTTGTTTTGAGATTAAGATCTTATTATTATGTTATGTCATGCCCTTTTTTTCTTTCATTTTTCTTCTACCGGAACTGTAGAATTCATTAGATACTGATTCCTGTAAAAGTCTTTCTTTCCTCCCCTTTTTTTATTTGATTTCTTATCTATTCTCTTTCATCTCTATCGTAGAACCATATTTGGTCTAATCAGAAATGATTCTCTCATTTCTGTATCCACAATTCAATATGGATGTATATATATAGCATATTTTTTCTATATTATACCATATTTTTCCTATATGCCTCTCCTTCTATCATTTTGATCATGCAATTTGGAATACTCGAAGGGTCAATTCTTTTCTTTTAATTCTTTATCTTTTACATTATATATATATATTATTTCTTTTCTACATTCATATTAATTCTGAATAACTAAGAATGAAAAGTTAATAGCTAAGATTCTTTCAGTTTACTAAATTTCTATGGATGTACAATTTATGTTATGCGAGCCCGCTTAGCTCAGAGGTTAGAGCATCGCATTTGTAATGCGATGGTCATCGGTTCGACTCCGATAGCTGGCTTTTTTTTTTCTATTTGTTTGAGTTTTTACGTGATTGATAATGTCTTTTTTAAATTAAAGTGAAAAGACTTCTTTCTTTTTTTCCAAAGGTTACCGATTATTATGTCGTAGGAATGTAAAGTTCTAAAGAATTGTTAGAGTAGTTAAATCTCCGCAAAACAAATCAAGAAAAAGAAAAGGACCCTTCTCTTTTCCTATATACATTCTTTGTGTATATATAAGGTATATATAAGGTATATATAAGAAAGTTCGAATATTAATACAACCCATCTCAGTATTCTTTATAGTATAATTCGAATACTTCAGTAGATTTGACTTCATTTATTATATTTATCCTTTAGTTCTAGTTCAGTTTGAATTTAGGTTTATGTAATTTCAATAAAATAGGGCAAATTAGGAGTATTTATGTCACGTTACCGAGGACCTCGTTTCAAAAAAATACGCCGTTTGGGGGCTTTACCGGGATTAACTAGTAAAAGTCCTATAGCCAGGAGTGCTTTTTCGCGCTCTGGTAAAAAATCTCAATATTGTATTCGTTTAGAAGAAAAACAAAAATTGCGCTTTCATTATGGTCTTACAGAACGACAATTACTGAAATACGTTCGTATCGCCGCAAAAGCCAAAGGACCGAAGGGTCGGGTTTTACTACAATTACTTGAAATGCGTTTGGATAATATCCTTTTTCGATTAGGTATGGCGTCAACTATTCCTCAAGCCCGCCAATTAGTTAATCATAGACATATTTTAGTTAATGGTCGTATAGTCGATATACCAAGTTATCGCTGCAAACCCCAAGATCTTATTACAGTGAAGGATGAACAAAAATCGAAAGATATGATTCAAAATTCTCTTGATTCATTCCCCCAGGAGAAATTGCCAAAACATTTGACTCTTCATCCATTCCAATATAAAGGATTGGTCAATCAAATAATAGATAGTAAATGGGTTGGTTTGCAAATAAATGAATTGCTAGTCGTAGAATATTATTCTCGTCAGACTTAAACCTAACTAAAAAAAGAGGGGTTGTTCGGACAATTTTGTCCCAATCACCCAAGCCATAAGTAAAGAAATCTAAAGTAAAGTAAGGGGTTGATCGGAGGCCCCATTGATATATCATAGAATGATATGGGTATTTTCATCCCTTGCCTAGTCTTTCCAGAGAAATTCGGGATAAAGAATCCATATCAAGGAAAGGTCGAACTCTTGGAATAAAGGTATCCGTTATTATGTGATTTGATACATTGTGGTCAGTCACATTGAGAATTTTGATGAAGGTACGGAAAGAGAGGGATTCGAACCCTCGGTAAACAAAAGCCTACATAGCAGTTCCAATGCTACGCCTTGAACCACTCGGCCATCTCTCCTACATAATGATTATGGCCCAGAAAGCGAGTGAATCGCGAGTCATTTCTATTAGATTAGATGTTGGATAGGTACAGTACGCCCTATTCATTCTAACTAGAAAAAACTCTAAAAAACTCTAAAAATAGAATAGAAACCCTTTAATCAAAACAAAAAAACATTATCTTTATACTCCCAAGGAAATGCTTTTTTGTTGTTTTTATGAAAAAGTTTTTCATAAAAACAATACAATATAGATATATATCTATCAATAAAGATATATATCTATTCATGTCATGTTTGCGAAGATGGCCTTCCTCTCTTTTTCTGATATCTATACTGGCTTAAATCAAGGGATTGGAACAAATCGAACGGGCGGGCGGTCTATCTATCTTTTTTTTTTATGAGTTAAGTCCATTTTTATGTTATTTCGTACTCTACAATTACTTTTTTGTGGGATCGTTTTCTCCCGAGAGGTAATTAAAAGGAATTAAAAAGTGGATTGCTACCTATGCCTAGATCGCGGATAACTGGAAATTTTATTGATAAGACCTTTTCAATTGTAGCCAATATATTATTACGAATAATTCCGACAACTTCAGGAGAAAAAGAGGCATTTACCTATTACCGAGATGGTGTGATTTGATTTTTTTTTTTATTGACCACTGTCAAGTCTTAAGAGAAAGGCACATTGGCCGGGATAAAAAGATTTGAAAGAGCTCTACGCTTGTTGAAGGTGAAGTTTCTAAAAAAACAATTCCTTCTGTCGTGTATCCTCTCGATTAATGCAGCCTCAAATGCTTCAATTGTCGATTAGAGCATTGAGCGAAAGGTTACGCCTATGGCTTGGGTTATGTATTTCCGATTAACCCTACTCCTACTTTATTAGTACCAATAGGCGGCATAAAGGAAGAAAAGAAGCACTACGCTTAGGAATCAACAAAACAAAACCTTTGTTAGAAATTATCCCTTTTCCTTATTGGGATCGGGACTAAGAAGAATGGTTGGGACAACGAATATCCATCTCATTCGTACTTTGGATACCCGTATAGCCATCGAAGACTGTTGAAGTGACTAATTTCTAGAAATTTAAGGGGCGTTGAGGACAAAGAAATTGTTGGAGTTAACTTAACATTTTTATCTAGTACCAACATGTTTGATGTTAAGACAAGACCTTTTGCCGGAAGGTTGGCTAGAAATTTCTTGTAAAAACACTAGTCCCATTCAGTTCATAATGAGAATATTTCACTCTTTTTTCCTTTTTGGTATTGGGCTAGTCTCATTATGCACATAAAGGAGGAGCCGTATGAGATGAAAATCTCATGTACGGTTCTGGAACGGAGATTCTTTGAATCGAATGACGACCGTAACGGATGTCTGCTCAATCCGAAGGAAATTACGCGGAAGCTTTACAGAATTATTATGAAGCTATGCGACTAGAAATTGATCCCTATGATCGAAGTTATATACTCTATAATATAGGCCTTATTCACACAAGTAATGGAGAACACACAAAAGCCTTGGAATATTATTTTCGGGCACTAGAGCGAAACCCCTTCTTACCACAAGCTTTTAATAATATGGCCGTGATCTGTCATTACGTGCGACTATCTCTACTATAGAAAGAACAGAAAGAGAAAAAAAATCTACTAGTAAAAAAAAGGGGCTTTCTACATATGCATCGTCCAAAACAACGATTTTTATCAGCTGTAGAAAAGAAAGAAACTTCATAAAAATCAAAATATGAAGAAAGATGCCGCGATACTTTATTCTATGGATAAAGGATCTAATTGATAGAGGAAGCACCGTAAAGATCAATTAGCGAGATTTTTGGTCGATACAATAAGAACTGCTTACCTATGTCATAATATGAGACAAAAGTTCGGAATCCACTTATGTAACGGAGTTGGCCCCCCGAAAGATTAAGCAGCGGTGTAGCATCAGATCCCAAAGATAGTAAGTCTTTTCTTTCTTATGAGGGAAGGTCTTTTTCAAAAATTCTATAGAAATTGATATATGAAATCGAGATAGTTACCTTTCAAAAAATTCGAATGAAAATAAAAAAATTTCGAATGATAGTAGAACGCCCGTGCGTTATTCTGCTGAAGGTGGGAGAAAAGAGAAAACGAATTATTAAGCAAATAAAAATTCAAGTTTGAAACTCATGTAATTAACTTCTTTTGATTAACTAAAAAAGGGGACATCAAAAGAGTTGACTGCTGAGCCGTATGAGGTAGGAAACCCTCAAGTACGGTTCTAAGGGAAGGAATTGACTGGCCTATTCCGACCGAGGAGAACAGGCCATTCAACAGGGAGATTCTGAAGTTGCGGAAGCTTGGTTCGATCAAGCCGCGGAGTATTGGAAACAAGCTATAGCACTTACTCCCGGAAATTATATTGAAGCGCAGAATTGGTTGAAGATCACAAGACATTTTGAATAAAATATTCGAATAAGATAAGAGCATTCCCTTTCTATTTCTTTATTTTTTTGCTAATAATAATGAATTATTATATTTTATATATTATTTGAATTATTATTATATATATAATAATAATTCAATTTTTTTATTGAATATTTTTCGATTTTAGAATATTCAATAAGTTTGAGTATTTGTTAGATTTTGATATTGTTTATCATTCTATGATATTGCTTATCGTTTTATGATATTGTTTATCATTCTATGATATTGCTTATCGTTTTATGATATTGCTTATCATTCTATGATATTGCTTATCATTTTATGATATTGCTTATCATTCTATGATATAGCTTATCATTTTATAATGTATATTTAGATAATGTAATGAATTTCGTCTAATTTATTGTTTGTTGTCCCCATTAATCAAATAAAACGAATCATTTGTATGGGAAAACACAATTAAAGAATTTTATGAATTTCATTATACCCCTTCTAAGATTGTTCCGTTTGTCTGGACTGGTATTTCATAGGAAAAAAATGAAAATAAAAGGATACATAGATGCAGACAGTAGAAAGTAGAAAATAGAGATTTATTTTCATTTTAGAGATTTTTTTCTGTTACTGTTATTAAAACGAATAAAAGGTGATACTATATGAATACCTAAATTTCAATACGGAGACGTATTTTAGTAATGAATAATGACTTCTCGTCTGATTTGGAATAGAGTAATTAGAATAGTAATATGTTCTATGTAAATGGCCCCATCTAGGAACTTTGAATTAAGATAGGAATACACTCGGTTGCACAAAAAAATTGTTTGTGCATCCATATCCATTCGAAGCTCGGAAAGGTCCGGTCTGTCCGTTGAGCGCCCCGTGGCTATGTCATTTGGAAAGGTCTGTCCATTGAGCGCCAGGGGGCTATGTCATAATATAAATCCGAACACTTGCCCCGGATTTCTTTCCAGATCATAGTTGCTATAGTGAATAACTAACGAAACTAGATAGATGGGAGATAGAAGAAAAAGAAACTATTTCTAAACATCTCTCATAGGTTCACTAATCACTTGACTGTTGC